TTCATTTAAAAGAGAAAAAGCACCCTCTGACCAAGTTTATACTTGTTGGAGTTTGATCAATGAAGAAAAAAAGGAAAACTTAAAAAACGAATTTTTAAATCGAATTGAAGCTTTAGATAAGGAAGGGTCGATTGAAAATATACTGGAAAAAACTACTCGATTTTGTCATAACGAAACTAAAAAAGAAAATTTACCTAAAATTTATGATCCATTTTTGCATGGGATCTCTCGCGGAAGAATAAAAAAATTACCTCAATTCCAAATCTTAAACGAAACCTATATAAAAAATAATATAGGAGGTTCTTGGATAAACAAGATTCATGGTATACTTCTGAAGATTAATTATCACAAATTTGAGCAAACAATAGAAAAATTTAATATAAAATCGTTAGAGAAAAAACTTTATTTTTTTTCCGAACCCCAAGAAGATAAAATTAATTCAGAAGAAGAGATAAAAATTTTCAAATTTTTATTTGATGTCGTGATAATGGATAGCAACGATCAAACTCTTATAAAAAATTTACTTTATTTCCATGAAATCAAGAAAAAAGTTCCTCGATGGTCATACAAATTAAAAAGTGAGTTGGAAGAATTGGAAGGCGAAACTGAAGAAAATGTACCTATGGAACCTGGAATTCGTTCAAGAAAAGCAAAACGTGTAGTGGTTTTTACTGATAAAGAGCTGCATAACGAGATTTATACTAATCTCAAGGATAATAAAAATTCTGATCAAAAAAATGAAATGGCTTTGATCCGTTATTCACAACAATCTGATTTTCGTCGAGAGATAATTAAAGGATCCATGCGTTCCCAAAGGCGTAAAACTGTTATTTGGGAGTTTTTTCAAGCAAAAGTACATTCCCCCCTTTTTTTTGATAGAATAGATAAACTTTTTTTTTTTTCATTTGATATATGGGGGCTAAAAAAAAAAATTATTAGAAATTTAATGTGGAAAAAAAAAAAAAAAACAATTGAAAAAAAAGAGGAAGAACAATTAAAAATAGAAGAAAAAAAACGGATAGAAATTGCAGAAACTTGGGATAGCTTCCTATTTGCTCAAATAATAAGAGGTTCTCTCTTAGTAACTCAATCTATTCTTAGAAAATATATTATATTACCTTTATTGATAATAATTAAAAATAGCGTCCGTATGTTATTATTTCAATTTCCCGAGTGGTCCGAGGATTTAAAGGATTGGAAACGTGAAATGCATGTTAAATGCACTTATAATGGGGTTCAACTGTCCGAAACAGAATTTCCAAGAAACTGGTTAACGGATGGTATTCAGATAAAAATCCTATTTCCTTTTTATCTTAAACCTTGGCATAAATCTAAATTTCAATCATATCGGAAGGCTCGGCTAAAAAAAACAAAAGAAAAGGTAGAAAAAAACGATTTTTGTTTTTTAACAGTTTGGGGGATGGAAACCGAACTACCGTTTGGTTCTGCCCAAAAAAAGCCCTCTTTTTTTGAACCTATTTCTAAAGAATTAAAAAAAAAAATAAAAAAACTCAAAACTAAGTTTTTTCTGGTTTTAAGGATTTTCAAAGAAAGAGCAACAATTTTCCTAAAAGTCGCAAAAGAAATTAAACACTGGATTATCAAAAACTTTCTTTTTATAAAAGGAAAAATGAAAGACCTTTCAAAACGAAATCTAATTCCATTATTTGGCCTGAGAGAAATATATGAATTAAATGAAACTAAAAAAGATTCAATAATGAGTAATCAGATGATTCATGAACTATCTGTTCAAAATAAATCCACGGAGTGGAGAAATTCTTCACTCAGCGAAAAAAAAAAAATTTTTTTGATTGATAGAATAAAGACAATCAGAAAGAAAATAGAAGGAATTTCAAAAGAAAAACAAAACCTAACATATAGTTGTAACAAATCGCGTTATGGTTATAAAATAATTAAGTCATCAAAAAAATTTTGGCAGACATTCAAAAGACAAAATATTCGATTAATTCGTAAATCTTTTTTTTTTTTTAAATTTTACATTGAACAACTGTCTATAGCTATTTTTCTAGGTATCATTAATATTCCAAGAATTACTACACAACTTTTTTTTGAATCAACAAAAACAATTATTGATAAATATATTTACAAGAATGAAGAAACTGGAGAAAAATTAAAAAAAAAAAATACCATTTATTTTATTTCGACTATAAAAAATTTAATATCAAAAAAAAATTTTTTTAGTTATGACCTACGTTCTTTATCACAAGCATATGTATTTTACAAATTATCAAAAATTCAAGTTAGTAACTTTTCGAAATTAAAGGCTGTTCTTGAATATAACATATGCATAACATCCTTTTTTGTTAAGAATCAAATAAAGGATTTTTTTCAAGAACAAGGAATCTTTCATTATGAATTAAAAGATAAAACACTTTTAAATTCCGAAGTAAATCCATGGAAAAACTGGTTACGAAGTCATTATCAATACAATTTACCTCAGGTTGCGTGGGCTAGATTAGTAACCCAAAAATGTAAAAAGAAAATAAACGAAGACTCGCTAGTTCTAAAGCCAAGTTTAACCAAAGAGGATTCATATGAAAAAAACAAAGTAGATAATTACAAAAAACAAAATTTTTTTGAAGCCGACTCGTTATTAAATCCAAAACACAATTTAAAAAAAGATTATATATATAATCTTTTTTGCTACAAATCTATTCATTCTACAGAAAAATTTTTTTTTTACGTGTCTATAGGTATTACTCTAGATAATTGTTTAATCTCTTATTTTATAGAAAAATATAATATTCGGGGTATGGGGGACATCCGGCATAGAAAATATTTGGATTGGAGAATTCTAAACTTTTGGTTTAGAAAAAGATTAAATATTGAGCCCTGGATTGATACCAAGAGTAAAAAAAAATATATTAAGACTAAAGTTCAGAATTATCAAAGAGTTGATAAAATAACTAAGACGGGTCTTGCCAATAAAAAAAGAAACTTTTTTGATTGGATGGGAATGAATGAAGAAATAATAAATCGTCGTATAACAAATTTTGAATTTTTTTTCTTTCCAGAATTTTTATTTTTTTCTAGTACATATAAAAATAAACCTTGGGTGATACCAATTAAATTACTTCTTTTCAATTTTAATGAAAACAAAAATGTTAATAAAAAGATCACTGGAAAGAAAAAAGGTTTTATACGATCAAATGAAAAAAAATATCCTCCATTTTATAATCTAACTAAAGAAGAAAAAGAATCGGCAGGTCAAGGAGAGCTTGAATCAGATAAAGAAAAAAAAAGAAATCCTGAACCAGCTATATCAAACCAAGAAAAAAATATTGAAGAAAATTATGCGGAATCGAAGATAAAAAAACGTAAAAATAAAAAACAATACAAAAGCAATACAGAAGCGGAACTCGATTTATTTATCACAAGGTATTCGCGTTTTCAATTGCGATGGAATTGTTTTTTTAATCAAAAAATTCTCAATAATGTAAAAGTATACTGTCTCTTGGTTAGACTAAAAAATCCAAACGATATAGCGATATCTTCTATTGAAAGAGGGGAGCTGAGTCTAGACATTCTAATGATTGAGAAGAGTTTAACTTTTGCAAAATTAATGAAAAAAGGAATTTTTATTATTGAACCTGTACGTTTGTCTGTAAAAAACGATGGACAACTTATGATATATAGAACCATAGATATTTCATTGGTTCAAAAAAAAAAAAAAAGTCAAAGATACAAAAAAAAATTTGAAAAATCCATTACAAAATATCAAAACAAAACTGTAAAAAAAAATATATATATATATGATTTCTTTGTTCCGGAAAACATTCTATCCCCTAAACGACGTAGAGAATTTCGAATTATAATTTGTTTCAACTTAAAAAAAAAAAATACGAGGAATATAAATTCAAGATTTGATAAGAATATTCAAAACTGGCCCACAGTTTTGCATAAAAAGAAAGATCTTTATAAGGATAAAAAAAACCTCATTAAATTAAAATCCTTTCTTTGGCCCAACTTTAGATTAGAAGATTTAGCTTGTATGAATCGCTATTGGTTTAATACTACTAATGGAAATCGTTTCAGTATGATAAGAATACATATGTATACACGATTTAAAATTCATTAATGATAGATCCTTTTTACTATATTTTACTATAAATATATAAGTTACGGTATATGAAAACAACTGTATGCACAAATATGAGGGATTGTTTTAAATTCAATCTTTATACATGAGATTAATTTAATCAATGACGTAGATACCAATCAGAACAGATACATAAATAAATTAAAAGAATCCTCCTTTTTAGATCTCAATTTATACTTTTTAATAAAATTAAGAATAATTAAGTTGCTAATTAAATTCAGATCCTTGTACAAAAAAAATACCACTATTATTACTGATCAGTAAAACTCATATCTTTCAATTCATATAAAAAAGGGAAGGATTTCTTTTTATGATAAAAAATACATTCATTTCGTTTCAAGAAAAAAAAGAAGAAAGCAGGGGATCCGTTGAATTTCAAGTATTTAGTTTCACTAATAAGATACGAAGACTTACTTCACATTTGGAATTGCACAGAAAAGATTATTTATCTCAGAGGGGTCTACGAAAAATTCTGGGAAAACGTCAACGACTGCTGGCTTATTTGTCAAAAAAAAATAGAGTACGTTATAAAGAATTAATTAATCAGTTGAATATTCGGGAATTAAAAACTCGTTAAATTACAAAATTGTGAATTAATTAATTTTTTAGATATTTAATTTTTTCATAAACTTATTTTTCAGCAATAAAATTCATGCTAGAACGAATCAAGGAAAAACTTATGAAGAGACCTGTTACAGGAAAAGATCTTATGATAGTCAATATGGGACCTCACCACCCATCCATGCATGGTGTTCTTCGCTTAATCGTTACTCTAGATGGCGAGGATGTTGTTGACTGTGAACCCATATTGGGTTATTTACACAGGGGAATGGAAAAAATTGCAGAAAACCGGGCAATTATACAATATTTACCTTATGTAACGCGATGGGATTATTTAGCTACTATGTTTACAGAAGCAATAACAGTAAATGGACCAGAACAATTGGGAAATATTAAAGTTCCTAAAAGGGCCAGCTATATCAGAGTAATTATGCTGGAATTGAGTCGTATAGCTTCTCATCTGTTATGGCTCGGCCCTTTTATGGCAGATATTGGTGCACAGACTCCTTTTTTCTATATTTTCAGAGAACGCGAATTTATATATGATCTATTCGAATCCGCCACCGGTATGAGAATGATGCATAATTTTTTTCGTATTGGAGGAATTGCGGCTGATTTACCTTATGGTTGGATAGATAAATGCTTGGATTTTTGTTATTATTTTTTAACCGAGGTTGTTGAATATCAAAAACTGATTACACGAAATCCTATTTTTTTAGAACGGGTTGAAGGAGTTGGGATTATTGGTGGGGAAGAAGCAAAAAATTGGGGTTTATCCGGACCAATGCTACGCGCATCCGGAATACCATGGGATCTTCGTAAAGTTGATCGTTATGAGTCTTACGATGAATTTGAATGGGAAATTCAATGGCAAAAACAAGGGGATTCATTAGCTCGTTATTTAGTACGATTTAGCGAAATGACAGAATCCATAAAAATTATTCAACAGGCTCTGGAAGGACTTCCGGGAGGTCCCTATGAGAATTTAGAAAGCAGAGGCTTTGATAAAAAAAGGAATCCAGAATGGAATGATTTTGAATATCGATTCATTAGTAAAAAACCTTCTCCTACTTTTGAATTATCGAAACAAGAACTTTATGTAAGAGTTGAAGCCCCAAAAGGGGAGTTGGGAATTTTTCTCATAGGAGATCAAAGTGGTTTTCCTTGGAGATGGAAAATAAGACCACCGGGTTTTATTAATTTGCAAATTCTTCCTGAACTAGTTAAAAGAATGAAATTGGCTGATATTATGACGATACTCGGTAGCATAGATATAATTATGGGAGAAGTTGATCGTTAAAATGATAATTTATGCAACAGAAGTACAAACTATAAATTCTTTTGTGAGATTGGAATCTTTAAAAGAGGTCTACGGACTAATATGGATGTTTGTCCCTATATTTTCTCTTGTATTGGGAATCATAACAGGTGTACTAGTAATTGTGTGGTTAGAAAGAGAAATATCTGCAGGGATACAACAACGTATTGGACCTGAATACGCTGGCCCGTTGGGAATTCTTCAAGCCCTAGCCGACGGGACAAAACTACTTTTTAAAGAAGATCTTCGTCCAGCTAGAGGAAATAGCCCTTTATTTAGTATTGGACCGTCGATAGCAGTTATCTCAATTTTACTAAGTTATTCAGTAATTCCCTTTAGCAATCACCTTGTTTTAGCGGATCTCAATATCGGTATTTTTTTATGGATTGCCATCTCAAGTATTGCTCCTATTGGACTTCTTATGTCAGGATATGGATCAAATAATAAATATTCTTTTTTAGGTGGTCTGCGAGCTGCTGCCCAATCGATTAGTTATGAAATACCATTAACTCTATGTGTTTTATCAATATCTCTACGTGCGGTTCGTTGAAATATAAACATTTTTACTATATATACGTTTCTTCTAAACGAATAAGTTAAAAAACGGAATATATATATTTATTTTTGGGTTAATCTTAATAAAAGGAATTTGATAGTTATATATGAGTGAAAAAAACTGCTCAGAAATTAGCAGTAAAAAAATTTGAGTCTCGTTTCCTATGTACAAAGGTTAAACGGAAATAAACATAATCGTAATAATCACTTTACCCCAAGGTTGGTTGATTTAGTCATCCTGGCTTGAAGCGGGTTCAAAATATTAACCGTATGGCGTTTTCACTATAACAGTTATATAGATTAACATACATGTATTACAAAGTGAGCGGCAATTAGGTAAAAGTGAGTGGATGGTTAGAAACACCAAAATACACAAAGAATTTGTAATAGAGATTAAACAAATTGCAAAGGATATTTATGCATACCATAAGATAACAAAAAAAGAAGATTAATTGGGGCTTGAAATTAGTAGAAATGATCAGACAGTACTCCCAAGATTCCGATTTCAGAGTATGCTCCTATCCACCGATAAATGTAATGACTATCAGAAACGAAATAATCTTTTATTTTTTAAGTCCACCAACTTTTTTATAAAAAAGGAAAGAAGAATAGGAACGAAACAAGGATAGTTTTTTCATATATTTCGAAAATAAAATAGAATTTCTGTCATGAATAATAAACTAATAGGATGTCTAATTCTTTTTCATAATTGAAAACCACGATGGGCTGAAATACCTTTTTTTTTACAAGGAGTTTTTTATTAAAGGATTAAGTTATGACTCAACAAATAGAAATTAAAATTTGTAAAAGATGAGATGAATTCCGAAGCGCTTTTTTTTATTCTTAGAATTTGAGCAGACAGAATTCCGTTGGTATAATTCGGGACCCCAGATATATTTATATTTAATCTATTTTAGAACACATCATATCCATCTAAATAATACTAATCTGGTCCTTAGATTTATTTCTGGCCCCCGAGGAGCCGTATGAGGCGAAGACCTCATGTACGGTTTTGTAATAGCGGTGAGAATAGTAATGTTATCACCGACTAGGATTATCTAACAGTTTAAGTACAGTTGATATAGTTGAGGCACAATCAAAATATGGTTTTTGGGGATGGAATTTGTGGCGTCAACCTATAGGTTTTATCATTTTTATAATTTCTTCCCTAGCAGAATGCGAGAGATTACCGTTTGATTTACCAGAAGCGGAAGAAGAATTAATAGCAGGTTATCAAACTGAATATTCAGGTATCAAATTTGGTTTATTTTACGTTGCTTCTTATCTAAATCTATTAATTTCCTCATTATTTGTGACAGTTCTATACTTAGGCGGTTGGAATATTTCTATTCCGTATATATCTATTCTGGAGCTATTTGAGAGGGATCAAACTTTTGGAACAACAATAGGTATCTTTATTACATTAGCTAAAACATATTTGTTCTTGTTCATTTCTATCGTAACAAGATGGACTTTACCTAGGCTAAGAATGGATCAACTACTAAATCTTGGATGGAAATTTCTTTTACCTATTTCCCTTGGTAATATATTATTAACAACTTCTTTCCAACTCTTTTCACTATAAATTGAAAATGAATCCAATATATTCATTACTTGTTTTAAACAAGAGAAAGAAACAAAGATCAAATTTTTTATAGATAATTACAATATGCTTCCTATGATAACCGGGTTCATGAATTATGGTCAACAAACCCTACGAGCTGCAAGGTATATTGGTCAAGGTTTCATGATTACCTTATCCCACACAAATCGTTTACCTGTAACTATTCAATATCCCTATGAAAAATTAATAACCTCGGAACGTTTCCGCGGGCGAATACATTTTGAATTTGATAAATGCATTGCTTGTGAAGTATGTGTTCGAGTATGTCCTATAGATCTACCTGTTGTTGATTGGAAATTGGAAATGAATATTAAAAAAAAACGATTGCTTAATTACAGTATTGATTTTGGAATTTGTATATTTTGCGGTAATTGTGTTGAATATTGTCCAACAAATTGTTTGTCAATGACCGAAGAATATGAATTTTCAACTTATGATCGTCACGAATTGAATTATAATCAAATAGCTTTGGGTCGTTTACCAATGTCAGTAATTGACGATTACACTATTCGAACAATTTTAAATTCACCTCAAACAAAAAATGGGTAAACCCATTAAGTTTATTAAAAAAAAGAATTCAATTTTTTTAATTATATAAAGAATTTAATTAAAAACTTGTATTATATTTATATAATAATCTTTAAGTATTAAGGCTCATTCTTTTAATATAATAAATTCGTAATTACTTTATTTAAACAGATAGGTTGAACACTTTAGCATAAAAAAGCGAAACTGTCTAATAATTGTATCTACATAAATTCATATCCATTAGATTCTAATTTCACTCTATTAGAAACATATTAAAAACAAATTTCCCGGTTAAATTAATAAGGTCATGAAAAGGGTTTCGATTTTTTTCTTATTTTAATAATATAATGGATTTGCCTGGACCAATACATGATTTTCTTTTAGTTTTTCTGGGATCCGGTATTCTAGTAGGAGGTCTGGGAGTGGTATTACTTCCCAACCCAATATTTTCGGCCTTTTCCTTAGGATTTGTTCTTGTTTGTATATCTTTATTGTATATTCTATCAAATTCCCATTTTGTAGCTGCTGCACAACTCCTTATTTACGTGGGGGCCATAAATGTTTTAATCATATTTGCTGTGATGTTCATGAATGATTCAGAATATTACACAAATTTAAATCTGTGGACCGTCGGGAATGGGATTACTTCGTTGGTTTGTACAACTATTCTTTTTTCATTAATTTCTACAATTCTCGATACGTCATGGTACGGGGTTATTTGGACTACAAGATTAAACCAGATTCTAGAGCAAGATTTAATAAGTAATAGTCAACAAATAGGAATTCATTTATCAACAGATTTTTTTCTTCCATTTGAACTCATTTCAATAATTCTTTTAGTTGCTCTGATAGGTGCAATTTCGGTGGCTCGTCAATAAAAAACGTTCAATTTAGTAAAGACTAAAGAAAACTTTATGTATGTTATGATATTTTTTTTGTTCATTCAATTAAATTTGATTGAATACTATTCTTAATATTTTAAATATATATATATTTAAAATATTTTTTTTTACCAAAATTTTACCTAAATATATTTTTTATTCGTACTTTATTTGTTATATTCTAGTTGATTGAATCCGGTGAATTATTGTTCATATTGAAATGAATCAAAATTGATAAGGAGTTGCTGAATGATACTCGAACATGTACTTGTTTTGAGTGCCTATTTATTTTTGATTGGTCTTTATGGATTGATCACGAGTCGAAATATGGTTAGGGCTCTTATGTGTCTTGAACTTATACTCAATGCAGTTAATATGAATTTCGTGACATTTTCTGATTTTTTTGATAATTCCCAACTAAAAGGGGATATTTTATGCATTTTTGTTATAGCAATTGCAGCCGCTGAAGCAGCTATTGGATTAGCTATAGTTTCGTCAATTTATCGTAACAGAAAATCAACTCGCATCAACCAATCGACCTTATTAAATAAGTAGCATAAATAAAAAAAATTATAGATTTTAATTTGCATATATATAATAGGTTATGACTTACTAGATTATATTTGTGAAAATATAAGAAATAAAAGTATTTTAGCCCCTTTTTTTAATAAATTGAGCCAGAATTCATTACAAAAATTCTATTAAAGGAAATCATTGCTTCATCTAGTATTTTAATATATCATTCAGTTAGAAGTTTACTAGATTGAAACTTTATGACATTCAAAAAACTATAGATCCTATGTCACATTCAGTAAAAATTTATGATACCTGTATAGGATGTACTCAATGTGTACGAGCATGCCCTACAGACGTATTAGAAATGATACCTTGGGATGGATGTAAAGCTAAGCAAATAGCTTCCGCTCCAAGAACCGAGGACTGTGTTGGTTGTAAGAGATGTGAATCTGCCTGTCCGACGGATTTTTTGAGCGTTCGAGTTTATTTATGGCATGAAACAACTCGAAGCATGGGTCTAGCTTATTGATACGTTACCGAAAACCTCATTTGAATAAATTTGGAATAAATTTTATTTTTTTTTATTGACAAGTACTCGTACTCAAAAAAGTTAAATTATATTTTTTTATTTATATATATTTTTTGAGTACGCGTTCTTTGGACCTGGTGTATCTTGTCTTTACCACGAATGATTTTCCTTGGTTAACAATAATTGTTGTTTTTCCAATATCTGCTGGTTCGTTAATATTATTTCTTCCGCATAGGGGAAATAAAGTAATTAAATGGTATACCATATGCATTTGTATCTTAGAACTTCTTCTAACGACCTACGCTTTTTGTTATAATTATAAAATGGACGATCCATTAATTCAACTGTCCGAAGATTATAAATGGATAAATTTTTTTGATTTTTACTGGAGAATGGGAATAGATGGACTTTCTATAGGAACAATTTTACTGACGGGATTTATTACTACTTTAGCTACGTTAGCGGCTTTTCCTGTTACTCGGGATTCCCGATTATTTCATTTCCTGATGTTAGCAATGTACAGCGGTCAAATAGGATCATTTTCTTCTAGGGATCTTTTACTTTTTTTCATCATGTGGGAATTAGAATTAATTCCCGTTTATCTACTTTTATCCATGTGGGGTGGAAAGAAACGTCTGTATTCAGCTACAAAATTTATTTTATACACTGCAGGAAGTTCCATTTTTTTATTAATAGGAGTTTTAGGTATAAGTTTATATGGTTCGAACGAACCAACATTAAATTTAGAACTATTAGCTAATCAATCCTATCCTGTCACACTCGAAATACTATTTTATATTGGATTTATTATTGCTTTTGCCGTCAAATCACCGATTATACCTTTACATACTTGGTTACCTGACACCCACGGCGAGGCCCATTACAGTACCTGTATGCTTCTCGCTGGAATCTTATTAAAAATGGGAGCATATGGGTTGGTTCGAATCAATATGGAATTATTACTTCACGCTCATTCTATGTTTTCTCCTTGGTTGATGGTAGTCGGTACAATCCAAATAATTTATGCAGCTTCAACATCTCCTGGTCAACGTAATTTAAAAAAGAGAATAGCCTATTCTTCTGTATCTCATATGGGTTTTATAATTATAGGTATTGGTTCTATAACGGACCCTGGACTTAATGGAGCTATTTTACAAATAATCTCTCATGGATTTATTGGCGCTGCACTTTTTTTCTTGGCAGGAACTAGTTATGATAGAATTCGGCTTGTTTATCTTGATGAAATGGGTGGAATGGCTATCTCCATTCCAAAGATATTTACAATGTTTACTATCTTATCGATGGCTTCCCTTGCATTACCGGGCATGAGTGGTTTTGTTGCAGAATTAATTGTTTTTTTTGGAATAATTACCAGTCAAAAATATTTATTAATTTCAAAAATTTTAATTATTTTTGTAATGGCAATTGGAATGATATTAACTCCTATATATTTATTATCTATGTCACGCCAAATGTTCTATGGATACAAGTTAATTAATGTAAAAAACTTTTCTTTTTTTGATTCTGGACCCCGAGAGTTATTTCTTTCAATCTCTATTCTTCTACCAATAATAGGTATTGGGATTTATCCTGATTTTGTGCTCTCATTAGCAAGTGACAAGGTCGAATACATTTTATCTAATTATTTTTATGGCTAGTTTTCAGGAAATAAAAAAAAGCATTAAATTGAATTGTAATCAGAAGTCTTTGGTCTTTGTATTGTGAGAACCTTTTGAATCATTGTACTACTTGATTCAAAAGGTTCTTGATTATTTACTACTAAAACTAAATTAGATTTCTTAACTTATATGAAGTTATATATAGATGCTATTCTTTTTTATTTGGATTCCTTTATTTTTTGGTTAATGTTTTATTTAATTTGATGTAAATGAACCATAACTATGTAAACCAATTCCTAAAAGATTGACGCCAAAATAGCATATCCAAATTAAAAGAAAGCCTATAGAAGCCACAATTGCAGAATTTATACCCCTAACATTCCTATTTGTTTTAATATGTAAATAAATTGCGAATATGGTCCAAGTAATAAACGCCCAAGTTTCTTTTGGATCCCAATTCCAATATGAACCCCACGTCTCATTAGCCCATACAGCTCCTGAAAGAATGCCGACGGTTAAAAAAATAAATCCAAGACTAATAATACGAAAACTCCAAAAATCTAATTGTTCAACCAATTGATACCTATAATAATTTCGAGAAAAACTAAAATTAATGTTTTGTTGTAGTAAAATAGAATTTCTTTCATTTATGTCGTAAAGTACATCAAAAGAAAATAATTCATTTAAGAAATTATTTTCTTTTATATTCTTTTTCCAAAAAGTAGGGCCAACTTTGCGAAATGTAATGACTAGAAGAGCTATTGATAATAATGATCCGCATAACATAGCGCCATAGCCTAATATCATCATACTTACGTGCATCATTAACCACTGGGACTGTAGAGCTGGTACTAATATTGCAGACTGAGGCATTTTGTTTAAAAGACCTGAAGTAGCAAAACCCTGAATAAAAATAGCACTTGGCGCAGTTATTGCGTTTAGGTGATTTTTTTGTTTTTTATTAAAATAGTAAACAATATGAATAATTGAAAAAGTCCACGAAAGAAAAATTAATGATTCATATAAATTACTTAATGGAAAATGTCCTGAATAAATCCAACGAGTGAATAATAATCCTGTGATACCAAAAAACGTAATTACGATTCCTTTATCTGATGAATAAAAAAATCCTATGATTTCATCTAAATTAACTAATAAAGTTAAAAAATAAATTGTCAGTACAATAGAAACGACCGAAAAAGATATATGAGTTAATATATGCTCTAAAATTGAAAAAATCATAAAAAATATGTTAAAAATTAATAAATTAATACTAGGTTTTACCCGATTTTCGAAAAATTAGGGTATTAGTTTGATTATAAAACTTATAATATAATATCTCTTTTATAAGATCTTATGCCGCTACTCGGACTCGAACCGAGATGCTATAGCACTGCTTCCTAAGAGCAGCGTGTCTACCAATTTCACCATAGCGGCAACTTGTTCAAAACAATACTAACAAGTTTTTATTCAATCGTCGAGATTAAAATATAAATAAAGAGGCCAATTCAATGGAATTTACAATTAATTTCATGAATAAAAACCTGTTTAAATAGGTTTTTGGGGTTTTAATTCAATTAAGATCTTTTTTTTTTTTTACCTGAGTTAGTTTAAAATTTTTAAATTAACTTTTTGTACTTTACTTTTTTTTTTTTTTTTTATAGAATACAATAAAAAATGCTTTTTCTAAAAATTAAAACTTCGCCAAAATACTTAGAAATTTTAAATAAAATAAAATAAGATTTGCCTAATTGCTCAAGATAACAAAAATAATTATCAAACCATCTGTTTTGCTACATCGTTTTATACTGTACAAACATAAGATTTTTTGATCACTTAGAAATAATATAATATATAATATTATTTATTATTATCTAATATTCACTTGTTATGGATAGATGCTTTTATCAATTTGATTCCAAGTAAAGAATATAACAATTCAGATATATAATAATTCCTAAAGGTATTAAAGTTAAAAGTTTTTCACTTAAGAATTAATTAATTTTAAGAACCTATTGATTTCGCTTAAAGATCTTGTATTTCCTCTTAACGAGGAAATACAAGATCTTTTTTTATTATTACATCAAGTTAGTGATGGGTAAAATAAGAATCCCTTGTTTGAAAAAAAATGTTAACCTTTCTTTATATATATATATTGTCTTTTTGTTCCTCTTTTGGTTTATAATTATTTTTTTTCTAAAAAATTAGTTTTTTTGTTAGGATAATTATAATTATTATAGTGTTTTTTATTTATTTTGTTGTACAAAAAAACTTTTTGAATTACCTGTAGAAAGTGATTTACCTAATGAAAAAGCTTTCAACGATGTCCAATATCCCTTCCTTTTCCAAATTTTTTTACGAATACGCTTTTTCGAGATAGAAGTACGTTTTTTTGGAACTGCCATTCAAAAATGAAAAAAAGTTTTTCAGTGGTATAATTGGATGTCAAAGACATTTATTATGCTATTCGTTCGTACTACATATTGATATTGAGTTTTTTCTTTAAAATTTTATTATATATTATTTTCAAAACAAAAAAACATTCAAAAGTTTAAAACCCAACGGTTTTTTACTTTTTTTATAAATATAAATTTGGGTTATTAAAATTTTATTTTATTTAACGTTTGAAATCCGTACGAGAGTTCTCATTTAATTAATCTCTACTGATAGATTATATTATCAATAAAATTCTGAAATTATAATAATCTTTCTTGCAAAAAAAAGATCACTTAGTGTACTGGAAGACAGTCACTAAATTCCAAAATTAAAATTAATTCCTTAATAATTCTAAATTATCAAATTCAAATAAAATTTTTATGTCAAGTTTTTTTCTTATATAATAAATATTAAGTATAATAAATATTAAGTATTTTTTTGTCGTGTAAATCTTTGTTCTATTCTTAATATATGTATATAAATTATTGTAGTACGGAATTATAATTAACTTTTTATATATCTGTAGAAAATAAAAATTTTATTTAGTAGTAATAAAAAAAGACAAATAATTTTTTTGGCAATAGCTTAGTAATATTATTTAATCACTTAATAATTTTTTGATTTGAATATATATTTATTTTCAAAGTTTTAGGAAGGATTATACTAATTCAAAAAATTTAGATTTCGGTTTGAAATCGCGTTCTTTTTTTTGTCCCTTTTGAAAAAAAAAATATATATATACAAACCAGTGAATAAGAAATAAAAAATTTAAGAATAAAATAAAAAGGGTTTTTATTTTATGGAACATACATATCAATATTCATGGATCATCCCTTTCATTCCACTTCCAGTACCTATTTTACTAGGAGTTGGACTTCTACTTTTTCCGACAGCAACAAAAAACCTTCGGCGTATGTGGACTTTTCTGAGTATTTTTTTGTTAAGTATAGTTATGATCTTTTCACTCTATCTATTTATTCAACAAATTTTTATAAGTTCTATTCATCAAAATGTATGGTCTTGGACCATAAATAATGAATTTTCTTTTGAGTTCGGTTACTTTATTGATCCACTTACGTCTATTATGTCAATATTAATTACAACTGTTGGAATTTTGGTTCTGATTTATAGTGACAATTATATGTCTCATGATCAAGGATATCTGAGGTTTTTTGCTTATATGGGTTTTTTTAATACTTCAATGTTAGGATTAGTTACTAGTTCTAATTTGATCCAAGTTTATTTTTTTTGGGAATTAGTCGGAATGTGTTCATATTTATTAATAGGTTTTTGGTTCACACGACCTGTTGCGGCGAATGCTTGTCAAAAAGCTTTTGTAACTAATCGTGTAGGGGATTTTGGTTTATTATTAGGAATTTTAGGTCTTTATTGGATAACTGGTAGTTTTGAATTTCAGGATTTGTTCGAAATATTAAATAATTTTATTTTAAATAATAGAGTAAATATCTTATTCCTTACTTTGTGTGCATTTCTCTTATTTGTGGGTCCTATTGCTAAATCCGCACAATTTCCTCTTCATGTATGGTTACCTGATGCCATGGAGGGCCCTACTCCTATTTCGGCTCTTATACATGCTGCTACTATGGTAGCGGCGGGAATTTTTCTTGTAGCTCGTCTTCTTCCTCTTTTTATAGTTATCCCTTCTATAATGTATATAATATCTTTGATAGGTATAATAACAGTACTCTTAGGAGCCACTTTAGCTCTTGCTCAAAAAGACATTAAGAGAGGTTTAGCCTATTCTACAATGTCTCAACTGGGTTATATGATGTTAGCTCTAGGTATGGGGTCTTATCGATCCGCTTTATTTCATTTGATTACTCATGCTTATTCGAAAGCTTTGTTGTTTTTAGGATCTGGATCCATAATTCATTCAATGGAAGCTATAGTTGGATATTCTCCCGATAAAAGTCAGAATATGATTCTTATGGGTGGTTTGACAAAACATGTACCGATTACAAAAACTGCCTTTTTAGTAGGAACACTTTCTCTTTGTGGTATTCCACCCTTTGCTTGTTTTTGGTCTAAAGATGAAATTCTTAATGATAGTTTGTTGTTTTCGCCGATTTTTGCAATAATAGCTTGTTCAACAGCGGGATTAACCGCATTTTATATGTTTCGGATTTATTTACTTACTTTTGAAGGACATTTAAACACTTATTTTATAAATTACAGTGTAAAAAAAAGTAGCTCCTTATATTCAATCTCTTTATGGGGTAAAGAAGAAGAAAAAAGATTTAATAGAAATTTTGAGTTAGTACCATTATTAACAATGAATAATATGAAAAGAGCTTCTTGTTTTTGCCATAAAACATATAAAATTAGTAATAATGTAAGAAATCAAACTTTTATTACTGTTGAAAATTTTGGACTTAATACAAGAACTTTCTATTATCCCCATGAATCAGACAATACTATGCTATTTCCCATGCTTGTGTTGCTTTTATTTACTTTGTTTGTTGGAGCCGTAGGAATTTCTTTTAATCAAGAAGGAATAGACTTTGATATATTATCAAAATTATTCACGCCGTCGATAAACCTTTTGCATAAAAATTCACAAAATTTTGTAGATTGGTATGAATTTTTGAGAAATGCAACTTTTTCAGTCAGTATAGCTTTTTTTGGAATATTTATAGCATACTGTTTATATAAGCCTTTTTATTCATCTTTATTAAATTTAACCTTACTTAATTCATTTCAAAAATGGAGTTCTAAAAGAATTCGGTGGGAAAAACAAATAAATATTGTATATAATTGGTCATATAATCGTGGTTACATAGATGCTTTTTTTA